TCTGTATCGATACTTCCATGGTAAGTGATAGTGATAATTACAGTGATAGTTACATTTATAGGTCCATTTGTGGTGAAAGTAAAAATAATATTGAAAGGGAGGGTTCGGGTATAGGAACCCCCGCCAAGGGTAGTGATTTAACTATAACAGAAAGTTCTAATGATCTCGACGTAACTCAAAAATATAGGCATTTGTGGGTTCAATGCGAAAATTGTTATGGATTAAATTATAAGAAATTTTTGAAATCAAAAATGAATATTTGTGAACAATGTGGATATCATTTGAAAATGAGTAGTTCAGATAGAATCGAACTTTCGATCGACCCCGGTACTTGGGATCCTATGGATGAAGACATGGTCTCTCTGGATCCTATTGAATTTCATTCAGAGGAGGAACCTTATAAAGATCGTATTGATTCTTATCAAAGAAAGACAGGATTAACCGAGGCTGTTCAAACAGGCATAGGCCAATTAAACGGCATTCCCGTAGCAGTTGGGGTTATGGATTTTCAGTTTATGGGGGGTAGTATGGGATCCGTAGTCGGCGAAAAAATCACCCGTTTGATTGAGTACGCTACCAATAAATTTCTACCTCTTATTATAGTGTGTGCTTCCGGGGGAGCGCGCATGCAAGAAGGAAGTTTGAGCTTGATGCAAATGGCTAAAATATCGTCTGCTTTATATGATTATCAATCAAATAAAAAGTTATTTTATGTATCAATCCTTACATCTCCTACTACTGGTGGGGTGACAGCTAGTTTTGGTATGTTGGGTGATATCATTATTGCTGAACCCAATGCCTACATTGCATTTGCCGGTAAAAGAGTAATTGAACAAACATTGAATAAAACAGTACCCGAGGGTTCGCAAGCGGCTGAATATTTATTCCAGAAGGGCTTATTCGACCTAATCGTACCACGTAATCTTTTAAAAAGTGTTCTGAGTGAGTTATTTAAGCTCCACGCTTTCTTTCCTTTGAATCAAAATTCAATCAAAATCAAATAGAACACTAAGTTCAATTATTAGTAGCAAACAAGTAGTTACCTTATCGGAATCAAAGGAAATAATAATGGAATTTTTTTTGGTGACATAAGATCTAATTGTAGAAAGAATCAAAAGTTGCGGATAACGATTTTTTTACCTATATTCCTGATTACTAATCAAGAAGTCTCTATCAAAAAAAAAGAATGAATTCTTCCTTTCGTAAAATTAGGCAAACAAAACGGATTTCTTCTTCTCATCTTACGTATATAATTCAAATATAAAAAATATAGAGTTTTTTTTCTCTATTTCCCGAAAATCCCGTTTAGCTAAAAATACCTCTTGGTTCGGATTCTAACGAATCTTTCGATAATCTGTAAAAAACTCTTTCTTTAGTAAATTAGAAGACAAGAATAAAAGACAAAGAAATCAAGAAAAATAATAAAGTGGAGTATCATACATATCTTTCATGTAGAAAGATGAATAAGTTCAGTTATTTAGTTCTACATTCCTTGCACTTATTCTATATACTCACTTAGATATAGATATACATATATAGAGACTTCGATCTATACTAAGAATTTCAAATTGAATTGAATTAATAATTAAAGTCATACTAATGAAAATTCTTTATTATAATTATTATAATTATAAGATATCTTTATTGTTAAATAATAATAACAGGTACAAACAAAAAATCGAGGTACCCATTCTATGATAACTTTCAGCTTTCCCTCTATTTTTGTGCCTTTAGTAGGCCTAGTATTTCCGGCAATTGCAATGGCTTTTTTATCTCTTCATGTTCAAAAAAACAAGATTATTTAGATCCGAGGGGTTTTCCATTTTTTTTTTCAAAACTTAGACTTGTATCATAACACCGATATTCTATTTAGTAGAATATGGTATAACATGTAATTTCTGCCGAACATAAAGGAAAGGCTCTTATGCCTGCAGAAAATGATATATAGGGAAATGAATTCTAGCTATTTTCAAATCGATCAGGATCGTTGGATGGCTGAAATATAAAGTCTGCGGATCTATATGTATAGTGGGATCATATGAAGGGTATTTTATTATTTTAGATCTAACCAATTTGATAAATTACTCCTAAAGGTTCACATCAAATTAGTGCTAGTTGATGAGAGTTACTTCGGAAACAAAAAACGTAAAGTCAAATTAATTTGAGGCATTCTCTCAATTCCAATAAAATACAATCAAATCAAGTATGAGTTGGCGATCAGAACATATATGGATAGAACTTATAACGGGGTCTCGAAAAAGAAGTAATTTCTGCTGGGCCTTTATCCTTTTTCTAGGTTCATTAGGATTCTTATTGGTTGGAACTTCCAGTTATCTTGGTAGAAATTTGATATCTTTTTTTCCGTCTCAGCAAATCTTTTTTTTTCCACAGGGGATCGTGATGTCGTTCTACGGAATCGCGGGTCTCTTTATTAGTTCCTATTTGTGGTGCACAATTTCCTGGAATGTAGGCAGTGGTTATGATCGATTCGATAGAAAGGAAGGCATAGTGTGTATTTTTCGTTGGGGATTTCCTGGAAAAAACCGTCGCATATTCCTCCGATTCCTTATAAAAGATATTCAGTCCATTAGAATAGAAGTTAAAGAGGGTATTTATGCTCGTCCTGTCCTTTATATGGACATCCGAGGCCAGGGGGCCATTCCCTTAACTCGTACTGATGAGAATGTCACTCCACGAGAAATTGAACAAAAAGCTGCCGAATTAGCCTATTTCTTGCGTGTACCAATTGAAGTATTTTGAGAAATGGGCTCAAAATGGATGCTTTCTCAGCAGGAGGAAAAAATGAAAGAATCCTCTTTTTCTATAACATAACTTAAGTGAAGTTTCATCAGAAGGTTCATTCGAGCCAAAGTAAGCAGAACAAACAGAAAACGAAACCCTTTTTTTGTGATTTTTTATACATATGCAAATCCACGCAACTCAATTCAATAACAAAACATAAAGAAGTAAGAAATCGAAATAATAGATTCATCTCATATATCAAACCATTTCGATATAAAGAAATGGATCCTCTTTTTTAGTTCAATATTTGTTGGAATTGATACTTTAGATCCAGATAAATTAGATCTTGTAAATTCTTTTTTTTATCAATCGACATTTCATTTTCTCCTTTCTTTTGTGTTCCTTAATGACCAACACAAAAATAACAATTAGATTTCTTAATAATGATAACTAACCAATTTCTGTCTTGTTTTGCCACTTTGATTATTGCAATATCTTTCCCTCAATTACTATATTCCTGACTATGGTTAATCAGTGAATTTTGTTTTTTCGAAATGTTGGATATTTTGATGGAAAGGGGGTTCTTTCGTCTCAAAATCTGACTAATATTCATTACTTAAAGCGGTTCTTTGGATCATTGATCCAAAGGAGACAGTTGTTTCGAATTTGACCCAATTGAGATATGGGGAAAGAATTTTTCTTTAGTATTTATTCATTCGAAGTGGATTCTTAGTCGATTTCGCTATCTATATTCAATTCAAAGACTAACCACAAAATCACAAAAAATAGATTCATAGGTTCCATACCTTGTATAGAACTCATGCGTGAAAGAAAGAGTCGATCGCATAGAGTCGGCGAATGAGGTGGGTTGATTAACAATTCACAGATGAAAAAATGGTAAAAAAGAAAGCATTCACTCCTCTGTTATATCTTGTATCTATAGTATTTTTGCCCTGGTGGCTTTCTCTCTCATTTATTAAAAGTCTGGAATCTTGGGTTATTAATTGGTGGAATGCCGGGCAATCCGAAATTTTTTTGAATGATATTCAAGAAAAGAGTATTCTAGAAAAATTCATAGAATTAGAGGAACTCCTTTTCTTGGACGAAATGATCGAAGAATACTCGGAGACACGTCTACACAAGCTTCGTATAGGAATCCAAAAAGAGACGATCCAATTAATCAAGATACACAATGAAGATCGTATCCATATGATTTTGCACTTCTCGACAAATATAATCTGTTTTGTTATTCTAAGCGGTTATTCTATTTTGGGTAATGAAGAGCTTGTTATTCTTAACTCTTGGGCCCAGGAATTCCTATATAACTTAAGCGACACAGTCAAAGCTTTTTCTATTCTTTTATTAACTGATTTATGTATTGGATTCCATTCACCCCACGGGTGGGAATTAATGATTGACTCTGTCTACAAAGATTTTGGATTTGTTCATAATGATCAAATTATATCTGGTCTTGTTTCCACTTTTCCAGTCATTCTTGATACAATTTTTAAATATTGGATTTTCCGTTATTTAAATCGCGTATCTCCGTCCCTTGTAGTTATTTATCATTCAATGAATGACTGATAAAAGATCCACTGATATTAATCTAATACAATTAGAACGTTTCTTACTTTGTATTTGGACATAAATAAAGCATTGAAAATCGTATTTACGCTTTCTACCCATCTGGGGGATTCATCCTATATTATTCCAGTAAAATGTTATTCCAGAGAAATTCTTCCAGTAACTAGCAGAATCGTGGATAGGGAACTATACTAGCGACTTACCCCACTTATTGTAGAAATTTTGGGATCAATGATTGGACCATGGAAACTAGAAATACTTTTTCTTGGATAAAGGAACAGATTACTCGATCTATTTCCGTATTGCTCATGATATATATCATAACTCGGACGACCATTTCAAATGCATATCCCATTTTTGCACAGCAGGGTTATGAAAATCCACGAGAAGCGACTGGGCGTATTGTATGTGCCAATTGCCATTTAGCTAATAAGCCCGTGGATATTGAGGTTCCACAAGCGGTACTTCCGGATACTGTATTTGAAGCAGTTGTTCGAATTCCTTATGATATGCAACTGAAACAAGTTCTTGCTAATGGTAAAAAGGGGGGTTTGAATGTAGGGGCTGTTCTTATTTTACCGGAGGGTTTTGAATTAGCTCCCCCCGATCGTATTTCTCCCGAGATGAAAGAAAAGATAGGCAATTTGTCTTTTCAGAGCTATCGCCCTAATAAA